GTTGATGTAGCTTAAATCCACAAAGCAAGGCACTGAAAATGCCTAGATGAGTCGCCAGACTCCATAAACACAGGGGTTTGGTCCTGGCCCTTCCATTAGTTATTAATAAGATTACACATGCAAGTCTCCGCATCCCGGTGAAAATGCCCTCTAAATCGTAAATCGACCTAAAGGAGCAGGCATCAAGCACACAAAATGTAGCTCATAACGCCTTGCTTAGCCACACCCCTACGGGTTACAGCAGTGACAAAAATTAAGCCATGAACGAAAGTTCGACTAAGCTATATTAAACAAGGGTTGGTAAATTTCGTGCCAGCCACCGCGGCCATACGATTAACCCAAACTAACGGACATACGGCGTAAAGAGTGTCCCAGAAACAACCCACCGCTAAAGTTAAATCCTAACTAAGCCGTAAAAAGCTACAGTTAGCATGAAAATACAGCACGAAAGTAACTTTAATGCCTCAACCACACGACAGCTAAGACCCAAACTGGGATTAGATACCCCACTATGCTTAGCCCTAAACTTAGATAGCTAATTAAACAAATCTATCCGCCAGAGAACTACTAGCAACAGCTTAAAACTCAAAGGACTTGGCGGTGCTTCACATCCCTCTAGAGGAGCCTGTTCTATAATCGATAAACCCCGATAAACCTCACCACCTCTTGCTAATTCAGTCTATATACCGCCATCTTCAGCAAACCCTAAAAAGGAATAATAGTAAGCAAAAATATCTTAACATAAAAAAGTTAGGTCAAGGTGTAGCTCATGAGGTGGAAAGCAATGGGCTACATTTTCTACACAAGAACACCCCTACGAAAACTTTTATGAAACCAAAAAGTCAAAGGAGGATTTAGTAGTAAGCCGAGAATAGAGTGCTCTGCTGAATTGGGCCATGAAGCACGCACACACCGCCCGTCACCCTCCTCAAGTACATAATCAAAACATAACATATTCTAAACTACACCCAATACAAGAGGAGACAAGTCGTAACAAGGTAAGCATACTGGAAAGTGTGCTTGGATTAAACAAGATGTAGCTTAAGCAAAGCACCTGGCTTACACCCAGAAGATTTCATATTAAACTGACCATCTTGAGCTAAACCTAGCCCAAACAACAACAAACTCAACTATTACAATCACATAAATCAAAACATTTAGTTAACTCTTAAAAGTATAGGAGATAGAAATTCAACTCGGCGCTATAGAGATAGTACCGCAAGGGAAAGATGAAAGAAAGACTTCAAAGCACCACACAGCAAAGATTACCTCTTGTACCTTTTGCATAATGGATTAGCTAGTCATAGTCTAACAAAGAGAACTTAAGCTAGACCCCCCGAAACCAGACGAGCTACCTACGAACAATCTATACAGGATGAACTCGTCTATGTTGCAAAATAGTGAGAAGATTTATAGGTAGAGGTGAAAAGCCTAACGAGCCTGGTGATAGCTGGTTGCCCAGAAAAGAATTTTAGTTCAACTTTAAACTTACCTGAAAAAACTAAAAATTCAAATGTAAGTTTAAAATATAGTCTAAAAAGGTACAGCTTTTTAGAACTAGGATACAACCTTAATTAGAGAGTAAGCATTAACACTAACCATAGTTGGCTTAAAAGCAGCCATCAATTGAGAAAGCGTTCAAGCTCGACAATAAAACACATCTTTAATGTCAAAAATATGCAACCAACTCCTAACCCAATACTGGGCCAATCTATTTAATAATAGAAGCAATAATGCTAGTATGAGTAACAAGAAATATTTCTCCTTGCATAAGCTTATATCAGAACGGATAACCACTGATAGTTAACAACAAGATACAAACAGCCCAACCATAAACCAAGTATCAACACAACTGTTAGTCCAACACAGGTATGCAACCAAGGAAAGATTAAAAGAAGTAAAAGGAACTCGGCAAACACAAACCCCGCCTGTTTACCAAAAACATCACCTCTAGCATTTCTAGTATTAGAGGCACTGCCTGCCCAGTGACACTAGTTAAACGGCCGCGGTATCCTGACCGTGCAAAGGTAGCATAATCATTTGTTCCTTAAATAGGGACTTGTATGAACGGCCACACGAGGGTTTAACTGTCTCTTACTTCCAATCCGTGAAATTGACCTTCCCGTGAAGAGGCGGGAATAAAACAATAAGACGAGAAGACCCTATGGAGCTTCAATTAACTGACTCAAAGAGACATAAATCCAACCAACAGGAACAACAAATCTCCACATGAGCCAGCAATTTAGGTTGGGGTGACCTCGGAGAACAAAATAACCTCCGAGTGATTTTAATCTAGACCCACAGGTCAAAAGTATTACATCACTTATTGATCCAAGACACTTGATCAACGGAACAAGTTACCCTAGGGATAACAGCGCAATCCTATTCTAGAGTCCATATCGACAATAGGGTTTACGACCTCGATGTTGGATCAGGACACCCCGATGGTGCAGCAGCTATCAAAGGTTCGTTTGTTCAACGATTAAAGTCCTACGTGATCTGAGTTCAGACCGGAGCAATCCAGGTCGGTTTCTATCTATTAAACAATTTCTCCCAGTACGAAAGGACAAGAGAAATAAGGCCCACTTCACAAAAGCGCCTTCAGCACAATAGATGATATAATCTCAATCTAAACAACTCACCCAACATAAACTCAGCCCAAGAGCCCGGGCTTGTTAGGGTGGCAGAGCCCGGTAATTGCATAAAACTTAAACCTTTACTGTCAGAGGTTCAACTCCTCTCCCTAACAATATGTTCCTACTCAATATTCTCTCATTAAGCATCCCCATTCTACTTGCCGTAGCCTTCCTAACACTAGTAGAACGCAAAGCATTAGGCTACATACAACTTCGAAAAGGACCAAACATCGTAGGACCATATGGCCTACTTCAACCCATCGCAGACGCCCTAAAGCTCTTCACCAAAGAACCGCTCCGACCACTAACATCCTCCGTATCTATATTTATCATAGCCCCCATCCTAGCACTCACACTAGCTCTTATCATATGAGTCCCTCTTCCTATACCCCACCCACTCATCAACATAAACCTAGGAGTCCTATTTATATTAGCCATGTCCAGTCTCGCTGTGTACTCAATCCTATGATCAGGATGAGCCTCAAACTCAAAATACGCCCTAATCGGAGCCCTACGAGCTGTAGCCCAAACTATCTCATATGAAGTCACACTAGCTATCATCCTCCTATCAGTACTACTAATAAACGGCTCATTCACACTAGCCACTCTAATCACCACTCAAGAGCACATATGACTCATCCTCCCTACATGACCCCTGGCCATAATATGATTCATCTCAACACTAGCAGAGACCAACCGAGCTCCATTTGACCTAACAGAAGGAGAATCAGAACTAGTATCCGGATTTAACGTAGAATATGCAGCAGGCCCATTCGCCCTATTTTTCATAGCAGAATATGCCAACATCATCATAATAAACAGCCTGACAACGATCCTATTCTTCGGAGCATTCCATAACCCATACATACCAGAACTCTACACCGCAAATTTTACAGTCAAAACCTTATTCTTAACGGTCATCTTCCTATGAATCCGAGCATCCTACCCACGATTCCGATATGATCAACTAATGCACCTACTATGAAAAAACTTCCTACCACTCACACTAGCCCTATGCATATGACACGTATCACTACCCATCATAACCGCTAGCATCCCACCCCTGACATAAGAAATATGTCTGACAAAAGAGTTACTTTGATAGAGTAAATAATAGAGGTTTAAACCCTCTTATTTCTAGAATTATAGGACTTGAACCTAATCTTAAGAACTCAAAAATCTTCGTGCTACCTCATTACACCATATCCTACAGTAAGGTCAGCTAAATAAGCTATCGGGCCCATACCCCGAAAATGTTGGTTTATACCCTTCCCGTACTAATTAAACCCCAAATTCTATTCACCATCCTACTAACCATAATCTCAGGAACTATAATTGTACTAACAAGTTCTCACTGACTAATAATTTGAATCGGCTTCGAAATAAACATACTAGCTATCATTCCAATCCTCATAAAAAAACCTAACCCCCGAGCCACAGAGGCATCCACAAAATACCTTCTAACACAAGCAACCGCATCTATAATTCTAATAATAGGCATCACCATTAATCTTATATACTCAGGACAATGAGCCGTATCAAAAACCTTATGCCCCACAGCATCAACTATAATAACCATTGCCATAGCTATAAAACTAGGCCTAGCCCCATTCCATTTCTGAGTACCAGAAGTCACACAAGGAACCCACATATCCTCAGGCCTAATTCTACTAACATGACAAAAAATCGCACCACTATCAGTACTCTACCAAATTTCACCAACCATCAACCCCAACCTACTACTACCAATAGCTATCACATCTGTCCTTATCGGGGGATGAGGAGGACTAAACCAAACACAACTACGAAAAATCCTAGCATACTCCTCAATTGCCCATATAGGATGAATAGCAGCTATCACACTATATAACCCTACAATAATACTACTAAATCTAACAATCTACATCATTATAACACTAACCACCTTTATACTATTCATATACAATTCCTCTACAACAACCCTATCACTGTCACAAACATGAAACAAGACACCTTTAATCACCTCCATAATCCTAACACTGATACTCTCCCTAGGCGGACTTCCTCCACTATCAGGATTTATCCCAAAATGGATAATTATCCAAGAACTCACCAAAAACGAAATAATCATTATGCCGACTCTCTTAGCAACCACCGCACTACTCAATCTGTACTTCTACATGCGACTTACGTACACTACAACACTCACCATATTCCCCTCAACAAACAACATAAAAATAAAATGAAAGTTCAACAACACAAAGAAAATAATCCTCCTACCACCACTAATCGTAATCTCAACTATATTACTCCCAATTACCCCACTCTTATCAATCTTGGACTAGAGGTTTAGGTTAAACTAGACCAAGGGCCTTCAAAGCCCTAAGTAAATTACACAAATTTAACCTCTGCAAAACAACTCTAAGGACTGCAAGAACCCATCTCACATCAATTGAATGCAAATCAAACGCTTTATTTAAGCTAAGCCCTCACTAGATTGGTGGGCTTCCATCCCACGAAACTTTAGTTAACAGCTAAAAACCCTAATCAACTGGCTTCAATCTACTTCTCCCGCCGTTCAGGGAAAAAAAGGCGGGAGAAGCCCCGGCAGCGTCGAAGCTGCTCCTTTGAATTTGCAATTCAATATGAAATTTCACCACGAAGCTTGGCAAAAAGAGGACTCAAACCTCTGTCTTTAGATTTACAGTCTAATGCTTACTCAGCCATTTTACCTATGTTCATGAACCGCTGATTATTCTCTACCAACCACAAAGATATCGGTACTTTATATCTTCTATTTGGTGCCTGAGCCGGTATAGTTGGAACTGCCCTTAGCCTCCTAATTCGTGCTGAACTTGGCCAACCAGGTTCCTTATTTGGAGACGACCAGATTTACAATGTAATCGTCACTGCCCACGCATTCGTAATAATCTTTTTTATAGTGATACCAATCATGATTGGTGGGTTTGGAAACTGATTAGTACCACTAATAATCGGAGCACCCGATATGGCATTCCCCCGGATAAATAATATGAGCTTTTGGCTTCTTCCTCCCTCCTTCCTACTCTTACTAGCATCATCAATAGTGGAGGCAGGAGCAGGAACCGGATGAACAGTATACCCTCCCTTAGCCGGCAACCTAGCCCACGCAGGAGCATCCGTAGACCTAACTATCTTCTCTCTTCACCTTGCAGGCGTTTCCTCTATCTTAGGTGCTATTAACTTTATTACAACAATTATTAACATAAAACCACCGGCTATATCTCAATATCAAACACCCCTGTTTGTATGGTCAGTATTAATTACAGCTGTGCTACTACTCCTATCACTGCCAGTACTAGCAGCCGGCATTACAATACTTTTAACAGACCGAAATCTAAACACCACATTCTTTGACCCCGCTGGAGGAGGAGACCCAATCTTGTACCAGCACTTATTTTGATTCTTTGGTCACCCAGAAGTTTATATCTTAATTTTACCAGGCTTCGGTATAATTTCTCATATCGTTACATACTATTCAGGTAAAAAGGAGCCTTTTGGCTATATAGGCATAGTCTGAGCAATAATGTCAATTGGCTTCTTAGGCTTCATTGTATGAGCTCACCATATATTCACAGTAGGCATAGACGTTGACACACGAGCATACTTCACATCAGCCACAATAATTATTGCTATCCCCACTGGAGTAAAAGTATTTAGCTGATTAGCCACTCTCCACGGAGGCAATATCAAATGATCGCCCGCTATGCTATGAGCCCTGGGTTTTATCTTTTTATTCACCGTCGGTGGACTAACAGGCATTGTCCTAGCTAACTCCTCATTAGACATTGTCCTTCATGATACATATTATGTAGTAGCTCACTTCCACTATGTGTTGTCAATAGGGGCTGTATTCGCCATTATAGGAGGTTTCGTTCACTGATTCCCCTTATTCTCAGGCTATACTCTAGATGACACCTGAGCAAAAATCCATTTTACAATTATGTTTGTAGGTGTTAATATAACATTCTTTCCACAGCACTTTCTCGGGCTATCAGGAATACCCCGACGTTACTCTGACTACCCAGATGCTTATACAACTTGAAATGCAATCTCTTCAATAGGCTCTTTTATTTCACTAACAGCAGTAATATTAATAGTCTTTATGATATGAGAAGCATTCGCATCTAAACGAGAAGTAGCAACAGTCGAAATAATCAACACCAACCTTGAGTGACTACATGGGTGCCCTCCCCCATACCATACATTTGAGGAACCTACCTACGTATCCTCAAAATAAGAAAGGAAGGAATCGAACCCCCTAAAACTGGTTTCAAGCCAATACCATAACCACTATGTCTTTCTCAATGGGGAGGTACTAGTAAAAAAATTACATAACTTTGTCGAAGTTAAATTATAGGTTTAACTCCTTTGTATCTTTATGGCATATCCCTTCCAACTAGGACTTCAAGACGCTACATCCCCCATTATAGAAGAACTCCTACATTTCCACGACCACACACTAATAATTGTGTTCCTAATTAGCTCCCTAGTACTCTATATCATCTCATTAATATTAACAACTAAACTTACGCACACAAGCACAATAGACGCCCAAGAAGTAGAAATTATCTGAACAATCCTGCCTGCCATTATTCTAATTCTTATTGCCCTGCCCTCCCTACGAATCCTGTATATAATGGATGAAATTAATAACCCCTCTCTAACAGTAAAAACCATAGGACACCAATGATATTGAAGTTACGAGTACACAGATTATGAAGACCTAAATTTTGACTCCTATATAATCCCCACTCAAGAACTAAAACCGGGGGAACTGCGACTATTAGAAGTTGATAACCGAGTAGTCCTGCCCATAGAAATAACTATTCGAATGCTAATCTCATCAGAAGATGTATTGCACTCATGAACTGTGCCATCACTAGGCCTAAAAACTGATGCCATTCCAGGGCGATTAAACCAGACAACCCTAATAAGCACCCGACCCGGGCTATACTACGGCCAGTGCTCAGAAATCTGCGGATCTAACCACAGTTTCATACCCATCGTACTTGAACTGGTCCCACTGACACACTTCGAAAAATGATCAGTATCTATACTGTAATCCCATTAAGAAGCTAAACAAGCATTAACCTTTTAAGTTAAAGACTGGAAGTTCAACCTTCCCTTAATGACATGCCACAACTAGACACATCAACCTGATTCACCACCATTGTGTCAATAATTATCACACTATTCATTATATTCCAACTAAAACTATCAAAACACCTATACCCGTCAAACCCAGAATCCAAACCCATAATTTCACTAAAACAATTTACTCCTTGAGAAAAAAAATGAACGAAGATCTATTCGCCTCTTTCACTACCCCAACAATAATAGGACTACCCATTGTAGTTCTCATCATTATATTCCCAAGTATCCTATTTCCCTCACCAAATCGATTAATTAACAACCGCCTAGTCTCACTCCAACAATGACTAGTCCGACTAGTATCAAAACAAATACTAGCCATCCACAACTATAAAGGACAAGCATGAGCCCTAATACTTATATCACTAATCTTATTTATTGGTTCAACCAATCTACTAGGACTACTTCCTCACTCATTTACACCCACAACACAACTATCAATAAACCTAGGAATAGCTATCCCCCTATGAGCCGGCACAGTAGCTATAGGATTCCGACACAAAACAAAGTCATCTCTGGCCCACTTCTTACCACAAGGGACACCTCTACCTTTAATTCCAATACTCGTAGTCATCGAAACAATCAGCCTGTTCATTCAACCAATAGCCCTAGCCGTACGACTTACAGCCAACATCACTGCAGGTCACCTACTAATCCACTTAATTGGAGGAGCCACCTTAGCTCTGATAAATATTAGCCCCTCCATTGCCCTCATCACCTTTATTATCCTAATTCTACTAACAGTCCTTGAATTCGCCGTAGCCCTAATCCAAGCCTACGTATTTACTCTCCTAGTAAGCCTATATCTACACGATAATACATAATGACCCACCAAACCCATGCATACCACATAGTAAACCCAAGCCCATGACCACTCACAGGAGCCCTATCAGCCCTCTTAATGACCTCAGGATTAGCCATATGATTCCACTTTAACTCAACAACTCTACTAATCCTGGGTCTAACAACCAACACCCTAACCATATACCAATGATGGCGAGATATTATCCGAGAAAGCACATTCCAAGGTCATCACACACCCGCTGTTCAAAAGGGGCTGCGATATGGAATGATTCTATTCATTATCTCAGAAGTATTCTTCTTCGCAGGCTTCTTTTGAGCTTTTTACCACTCAAGCCTTGCCCCAACCCCAGAACTAGGAGGTTGCTGACCTCCTACGGGCATTATCCCCCTCAACCCCCTGGAGGTCCCACTACTCAATACGTCCGTACTACTGGCCTCCGGAGTATCCATCACCTGAGCCCATCACAGCTTAATAGAAGGTGGCCGAAAACACATACTCCAAGCTCTATTCATCACTATCTCCCTAGGTGTATATTTTACTTTGCTTCAAGCCTCAGAATACTACGAAACAACATTCACAATCTCAGACGGAGTGTATGGCTCTACTTTCTTCATAGCCACAGGATTTCATGGACTACATGTAATCATTGGATCTACTTTCCTCATCGTCTGCTTTCTCCGTCAACTAAAATTTCACTTTACATCTAACCACCACTTTGGGTTCGAAGCTGCTGCTTGATATTGACATTTCGTAGACGTAGTATGATTATTCTTGTATGTATCCATCTATTGATGAGGCTCATGTTTCTTTAGTATTAACTAGTACAATTGACTTCCAATCAATTAGTTTCGGTATATTCCGAAAAGAAACAATAAACATATTACTTACTCTACTTATTAACACAACACTATCTGCGTTGCTTGTGCTAATCGCATTTTGACTGCCCCAATTAAACGCATACGCAGAAAAAGCAAGTCCATATGAGTGTGGATTCGACCCCATAGGGTCAGCTCGTCTACCTTTCTCCATGAAATTTTTTCTAGTTGCTATCACATTCTTACTATTCGACCTAGAAATCGCACTTCTACTCCCCTTGCCCTGAGCCTCACAAACAAATAATCTGCCGACTATACTTACAACTGCACTGCTGCTAATCTCACTCCTAGCCGCAAGCCTAGCTTACGAATGAACTCAAAAGGGACTAGAATGAACTGAATATGATAATTAGTTTAAACCAAAACAAATGATTTCGACTCATTAGACTATAGTCAATGCTATAATTATCAAATGTCTATTGTATACATTAATATCTTTCTAGCTTTCGTCATATCCCTCCTGGGCTTACTAGTCTACCGGTCCCACCTAATATCCTCCCTCTTATGCCTAGAAGGCATGATATTATCCCTATTTATCATAACAACCCTAATTATCCTAAACAATCACTTCACACTAGCTAGCATAACTCCTATCATCTTACTAGTATTCGCTGCCTGCGAGGCAGCACTAGGCCTGTCCCTACTAGTAATAGTATCCAACACCTACGGAAATGATTACGTACAAAACCTAAATCTACTACAATGCTAAAAATTATTATACCAACAATCATATTAATCCCACTAACATGACTATCCAAACCCAATATAATTTGAATCAACTCAACAATCCACAGTCTATCAATCAGCCTTATCAGCCTCACTTATCTCAACCAATTTAATGACAACAGCTTAAACTTTTCACTACTGTTCTTCTCAGATTCCCTGTCCGCCCCTCTATTGGCACTAACAACATGACTTCTCCCATTAATAATCACAGCCAGCCAACATCATCTATCAAAAGAGACTCTAACTCGAAAAAAACTATATATTACGATACTAATCACCCTCCAACTACTCCTAATTATAACCTTTACCTCCACAGAATTAATCATATTCTACATTATATTCGAAGCCACATTAATTCCCACTTTAATTATCATTACCCGATGAGGTAACCAAACAGAACGACTGAATGCAGGACTATACTTCCTATTCTATACTCTCGTAGGCTCACTACCCCTCTTAGTCGCACTTCTATATATCCAAAACACCTCTGGGTCCCTAAACTTCTTAATCATGCAATACTGAAACGAGCCAATATCCACCACTTGGTCTAGCATTTTCATATGACTAGCATGTATAATAGCATTCATAGTAAAAATGCCGCTATACGGCCTACACCTATGGCTACCCAAAGCACATGTAGAAGCCCCAATCGCTGGATCAATAGTCCTTGCTGCCGTACTCCTAAAACTAGGGGGATACGGAATAATACGCATTACAGCACTACTTAACCCACTAACCAACCAAATAGCATACCCCTTTTTAATACTATCTTTATGAGGCATAATCATAACAAGCTCAATTTGCCTACGCCAAACAGACCTAAAATCCCTAATCGCATACTCATCCGTAAGCCACATAGCTCTAGTCATCGTAGCAGTCCTTATTCAAACACCATGAAGCTACATAGGGGCAATAGCCCTAATAATCGCCCACGGACTAACATCTTCCATACTATTCTGCCTTGCAAACTCAAACTATGAGCGAGTACATAGCCGAACAATAATCTTAGCACGGGGCCTACAAACACTACTTCCACTAATAGCCGCCTGATGACTACTAGCTAGCCTCGCAAACCTAGCCCTGCCCCCATCAATTAACCTAGTTGGAGAACTATTTGTAATTATAGCCGCTTTCTCATGATCAAACATCACTATCATCCTAATAGGAACAAACATCATCATCACAGCCCTATACTCCCTATATATACTAACCACAACCCAGCGAGGAAAAAATACATATCACACCAAAAACATTAAACCATCATTCACACGAGAAAATGCTCTAATAGCACTTCACCTGCTCCCACTCATTCTTCTATCACTCAAACCCCAGATCATTCTAGGCCCCCTTTACTGTAAATATAGTTTAATATAAAACTTTAGGTTGTGAACCTAAAAATAGAAGTTCGAATCTTCTCATTTACCGAAAAAGGACGCAAGAACTGCTAATTCATGCTTCCATGCTTAACAACATGGCTTTTTCAACTTTTATAGGATAGAAGTAATCCATTGGTCTTAGGAGCCAAAAAATTGGTGCAACTCCAAATAAAAGTAATAAATATTTGCACCTCTTTGACATTAACTGCCATATTCTTACTACTACTACCCATTATAATAACTAGCACTAAGACATACAAAGACGACCTATACGCAAACTATGTAAAAACTACAATTTCCTGTGCTTTCGTAATCAGCATAATCCCGACTATAATCTTCATCTACTCCGGGCAGGAAACAATTATCTCTAACTGACATTGATTAACAATCCAAACCCTGAAACTCTCCATAAGCTTTAAACTAGACTATTTCTCAATAATCTTCATACCAGTAGCACTATTCGTCACATGATCAATCATAGAATTTTCAATATGGTACATACATGCAGATCCACATATTAATCGGTTCTTCAAATACCTCCTTATATTTCTTATCACCATAATCATCCTAGTAACCGCTAACAACCTGTTCCAGCTATTTATCGGCTGAGAAGGAGTAGGAATCATATCATTCCTCCTTATCGGGTGGTGATATGGTCGAACAGACGCTAACACCGCTGCCCTCCAAGCAATTTTATATAACCGCATCGGAGACGTAGGATTTATTATAACCATAGCGTGATTCCTATCTAACACAAACGCATGAGACTTTCAACAAATCTTTATCACACAATACGAAAATCTAAATACTCCATTAATAGGGCTCCTACTAGCAGCCACTGGCAAATCTGCCCAGTTTGGACTACACCCATGACTACCATCAGCCATAGAAGGACCAACGCCCGTCTCCGCCCTACTTCACTCAAGTACAATAGTAGTAGCAGGAGTATTCCTACTAATCCGCTTCTACCCTCTCATAGAACAAAATAAAACAATCCAAACTTTAACTCTATGCCTAGGGGCAATCACTACACTATTCACAGCCATATGCGCCCTAACACAAAACGACATCAAAAAAATTGTAGCCTTCTCTACCTCAAGTCAACTCGGACTCATAATCGTAACAATCGGCATTAATCAACCCCACCTCGCATTCCTACACATCTGCACACACGCCTTCTTCAAAGCCATATTATTTATATGCTCAGGATCAATTATCCACAGCCTAAACGATGAACAAGACATTCGAAAAATGGGAGGCTTATACAAATCAATACCATTCACCACCACCTCCCTTATCGTAGGAAGCCTAGCACTCACAGGAATACCATTCCTAACCGGATTTTACTCCAAAGACCTAATCATCGAAACCGCCAACACGTCGTACACCAACGCCTGAGCCCTACTAATAACTCTCACCGCCACAACCCTAACTGCCGTCTACAGCACTCGAATCATATTCTTCACACTCCTAGGACAACCTCGCTTCAACTCTTTAGTTCTAATCAATGAAAATAGCCCACTACTAATAAACTCAATTAAACGTCTCTTAATTGGAAGCATCTTTGCAGGGTACCTAATTTCATACAACATCCCCCCAATAAACACACCACAAATAACTATACCCTACCACCTAAAACTGACCGCCCTCGCCGTAACTATCATAGGCTTTATCCTAGCCCTAGAACTCAATCTAGTAACCAAAAACCTAAAATTTAACTACCCATCAAACTTCTTCAAATTCTCTAATCTCCTAGGATACTTCCCAACTATCATACACCGCCTCCTGCCATCAACTAGTCTCAACATAAGCCAAAAATCTGCATCAATACTACTAGACACCATCTGACTAGAAAGCGTGATACCCAAAACCGTCTCCTACTTTCAAATAAAAACATCCTGCATCGTATCAAACCAAAAGGGACTAATCAAACTCTACTTCTTCTCCTTCATAATCACTATAATCCTCAGTACATTACTAATTAATTTCCACGAGTAATTTCCATAATAACCAACACACCAATGAACAAAGACCACCCAGTGACAATAACCAACCAAGTCCCGTAGCTATATAAAGCAGCAATTCCCATGGCCTCCTCACTGAAAAAACCTGAATCACCAGTATCATAAATCACCCAATCACCCGCACCATTAAAACCAAAAATAACCTCAACATCCTCATCCTCTAAAATATAGCAAGCCATTAAAAGCTCCGCCAACACACCAGTAATAAATGCCCCCAGTACAGCCTTATTAGAAGACCAAGCCTCAGGATAAGGTTCAGTAGCTATAGCTGTAGTATAACCAAATACCACAAGCATTCCTCCCAAATAAATTAAAAAAACCATTAAACCTAAGAAAGAACCACCATAACTTAAAACAATACCACAACCAACACCACCCGCCACAATCAAACCAATCCCACCATAAATAGGCGAAGGCTTTGAAGAAAAACTAACAAAGCTAATCACAAAAATAGTACTTAAAATAAATACAATGTATATTGTCATTATTCCCACATGGAATCTAACCATGACTTATGATATGAAAAACCATCGTTGTATTTCAACTACAAGAACTTAATGACCAACATCCGCAAATCACACCCCCTCATCAAAATTGTTAACGAATCATTTATTGACCTACCAACCCCATCCAACATCTCAGCCTGGTGAAACCTCGGCTCTCTTTTAGGAGTATGCCTTATTCTACAGATTCTAACAGGACTATTCCTAGCCATACACTACACATCAGACACGACAACCGCCTTCTCATCAGTAACACACATCTGCCGCGACGTCAACTATGGCTGAATCATCCGATATATGCACGCCAACGGAGCATCCATATTCTTTATCTGCTTATTTATACATGTGGGCCGAGGAATATACTACGGTTCTTATCTATTCATAGAGACATGAAACATCGGAATTATCTTACTATTTACAGTCATGGCCACCGCCTTTATAGGTTACGTATTACCATGAGGCCAAATATCCTTCTGAGGCGCTACAGTTATTACCAACCTACTATCAGCAATCCCATACATCGGGACCAACTTAGTAGAGTGAATCTGAGGGGGGTTCTCAGTAGATAAAGCTACTCTCACACGATTCTTCGCATTCCACTTCATCCTACCATTCATTATCTCAGCTCTCGCAATAGTACACCTGCTATTCCTACATGAAACAGGGTCTAACAACCCCTCAGGAATCTCATCGGACTCAGACAAAATTCCATTCCACCCGTACTACACAATCAAAGACATCCTAGGACTCCTAATCATACTCATAATACTCACAATCCTAGTCCTATTCTCACCAGATCTACTAGGAGACCCAGATAACTACACCCCTGCTAACCCACTAAATACCCCTCCTCACATCAAGCCCGAATGATACTTCCTATTCGCATACGCAATCCTCCGATCTATCCCAAACAAACTTGGAGGGGTATTAGCCCTTATCCTATCTATTATAATCCTAGCCATTATACCACTACTCCACACCTCAAACCAACGAGGCATGACTTTCCGGCCACTCAGCCAATGCCTATTCTGACTACTAGTAGCAGATCTACTAACTCTAACATGAATCGGGGGTCAACCAGTAGAACACCCATTCATCACCATCGGGCAACTAGCTTCCATCCTATACTTCTCAATTATCCTAATCCTCATGCCCGTCTCCGGAACCATCGAAAACCGACTCCTGAAGTGAAGAGTCTTCGTAGTATATAAAATACCTTGGTCTTGTAAACCAAAAAAGGAGATACTCACCCTCCCTAAGACTTCAGGGAAGAAGCAAAGCTCCACCATCAGCACCCAAAGCTGAAATTCTTTTTAAACTATTCCCTGTAACACCACAACCCGACCTACAACTCCCACAATTCATATATTACACGACATGTTCTGTGCCTGTTCAGTATGTCCTATTTTACTATAGATAATACATAATACATACTAATATTACCCACCCTATGTATATCGTGCATTAAGTGCTTGTCCCCATGAATATTAAGCATGTATATATCTCCATAATATTACATAAGACATTATATTTATATGTCGTGCATAATACTACCCTCAATGGCTATTTCTCTATGGACCTCAACTGTCCGAAAGAGCTTAATCACCTAGCCTCGAGAAACCATCAACCCTTGCCTGAGCGTGTACCTCTTCTCGCTCCGGGCCCATTTCAACGTGGGGGTTTCTATTCTAGAATTATACCTGGCATCTGGTTCTTACTTCAGGGCCATATAATCCAAACTCCAATCCTGCAGCTATCTCAAATAGGACATCTCGATGGACTAATGACTAATCAGCCCATGATCACACATAACTGTGGTGTCATGCATTTGGTATCTTTTATTTTTGGGGGGGTCGACCTTGCTATGACTCAGCTATGACTTAAAAGTCTCGACTCAGTCAAATATTATGTAGCTGGGCTTATTCACTATGCGGGGGCTCCCACCTCACCAGGCAGGTGTAATTCAGTCAATGGTCACAGGACATATTACTCCAACCCTAAGGCCTCAACCGGGCATACGTATGCGCACCCACGTATACGTACGCACACACGTACGCACGTATACACACCCACGTATACGTACGCACACACGTACGCACGTATACACACCCACGTATACGTACGCACACACGTACGCACGTATACACACCCACGTATACGTACGCACACACGTACGCACGTACACACACCCACGCATACGCACGCACACACGTACGCACGTACACACACCCACGCATACGCACGCACACGCGTATACGCGTATATGCGTATGTTAACTAGATAAACAACTAGCTTAACCAAACCCCCCTTACCCCCCGTTAACCATATAATATAAATATACACCTATTAGTGTCCTGCCAAACCCCAAAAACAAGACTAAGCATATATCCAGATATAAGGCCAAAATAAACTTATACACAAATCACCAAACCCATCAAACATCAACTTTAATATTACATGCGGCTCATGCTCGCAAATATCTATAGATACGCCCCCCAGCTCTACCTCGTCCCTATTGAAGGTAGAAGGGGGGCCATTAAACCCCTAAATCAAATAACCCACCCCACAACCTTACTA